AATCAATCTTTTTCTCGAAGGATCAGAAAAAAGGGGGTCCGGATCTCCTGCGGGAATGATTTGGACCCAAAACCAAAAAAAGTGCTATTTGCTAGGAACAACATAATTGAGGCAGTCAATCAATATAGATTGATCCGCAATCTGATTCAAATCCAATATAGTCCCTTAGGACAAATAGGAAAGGATACTCTGAATCATAGAACTAAAATGAAATATAGGCTCAACCAACATTTATCGAATTTGAAAAAAAGTCAGAAGAAATGGTTCGATCCTCTTATCTTGATTTCTCGAACCGAGACATCGTTGAATCGGGATCCTGATGCATATAGACACAAATGGTCCAAGAATTTCCAGGAACATTTCGTTTCTGAGCAGAAGAGCCGTTTTCAAATAGTGTTCGATCGATTACGTTTCGTTTCTGAGCAGAAGAGCCGTTTTCAAATAGTGTTCGATCGATTACGTATTGATCTATATTCGATTGATTGGTCTGAGGTTATCGACAAAAAAGATTTGGCTAAGACACTTCGTTTCTGGATGTCTAAGGCCATTCCCTTTTTGTCCAAGTTTCTTTTCTTTTTGTCTGACTCACTGCCCCTTTTCTGTGTGAGTTTTGGGAATATCCCCATTCATAGGTCCGAGATCGATCTATATGGGTGGAAAGGTCCGGATGATCAACTCTGCAATCAGTTGTTAGAATCGATAGGTCTTCCATTTTTATTGGACGATCCCGATACTTCCCGAAAATCGAAATTCTTGGTCAATGGAGGAAAAATAGCACCCTTTTTGTTCAATAAGATACCAAAGTGGATGATTGACTCAAGAAAAAATCGCGGGAAATCCTTTGATAAGGCGGATTCCTATTTCTCAATGATATTCCACAATCAAGACAATTGGCTGAATCCCGTGAAAACATTTCATCGAAGTTCATTGATATCTTCTTTTTATAAAGCAAATCGACTTCGATTCTTGAATAATCCACATCACTTCTGCTTCTATTCTAACACAAGATTCCCCTTTTCTGTGGAAAAGGCACGTATCCATAATTCTGATTTTACATATGGACAATTCCTTAATATCTTGTTCATTCGCAACCAAATATTTTCTTTGCGCGTCGAACATGCTTTTGGGGGGAGAGAGACTATTTCACCAATCGAGTCACAGGTATCTAACATATTCATATCTAACGATTTTTCACAAAGTGGTGACGAAACGTATAACTTGTACAAATCTTTCCATTTTCCAAGTCGATACGATCCCTTCGTCCGTTTTAGAACTACCTCGATCGCAGACATTTCTGGAACCCCTTTAACAGAGGGACAAAGAGTCCATTTTGAAAGAACTTATTGTCAACCTCTTTCAGCTAGGAATCTATCGGATTCAGAAGAGAAGAACTTGCATCAGTATCTCAATTCAAACACGGGTTTGATTCTCACTCCGTGTTATGAGAAAGATTTACCGTGCAAAAAGAGGAAAAAACGGCGTCCTTGTCTAAATAAACGCGTTGAGAAAGGGCAGATGTATAGAACCTTTCAACGAAGGGCTCTTTCCATTCTCTCAAAATCGAATCTATTCCAAACATATATGCCATGGTTCTTGACAGGGTACTGGATATTTGTAGATACTTTTGTAGATACTTTTCCAGACCTATTGACGATTTCAGAGACTTTTCCAGAACTATTCACAATACTACGTAATAGTCAAAAATGGGTATCCATAATACGAAGGAACAGTCGAAAATTGGTATTCATCTTTCGGAATATTAGGCCTAGATTGGGTAGATCATGGCGAATTTTTCGGAAAAAAGCGCGTCTTAATCTGATAAGTGATATTTGGAGTAAGTGTTTACATAATGTTCTTCTGTCCGAAGGAATTATTCATCGAAATAATGAGTCACCATTGATATCGGCACATCTGAGATCGCCAAATCTTTGGGAGTTCTTCTATGCAATCCTTTTCCTTCTTGTTGTTGCTGGATATCTCATTTGGACTCAGCTTGTCTTAGTTTCCCGGGCCTCTAGTGAGTTACAGACAGAGTTCGAAAAGGTCCAATCTTTGATGATGGAATCATCTATGATTGAGTTGCGAAAACTTCTGGCTAGGTATCCTACATCTGAACCAAATTCTTTCTGGTTAAAGAATCTCTTTCTAGTTGCTCTGGAACAATTCCGTTCTAAGAAGAAATATTGGAATATCAATCTCATCGATCTCATACCGAATCCCATCAATCGAATCACTTTTTCGAGAAATACAAGACATCTAAGTCATACAAGTAAAGAGATCTATGCATTGATAAGAAAAAGAAAAAACTGGAACGGGGTTTGGATTGATGATAAAATAGAATCCTGGGTCGCGAACAGTGATTCGATTTATGATGAAGAAAGAGAATTCTTGGTTCAGTTCTCCGCCTTAACGACAGAACAAAGGATTGATCAAATTCTATGGAGTCTAACTCATAGTGATCGTTTATCAAAGAATGACTCTGGTTATCAAATGATTGAAGAACCGGGAGCAATTTACTTACGAAACTTGGTTGATATTCATAAAAAGGATCTATTGAATTATGAATTCAACCCATCCTGTTTAGCAGAAAGGCGGGTATTCCTTGCTCATTATCAGACAATCGCTTATTCCCAAACTTCGTGTGGGACTACTCCTTTGCACTGCCCATCTCAGCGAAAACCCTTTTCGCTCCGCTTAGCTTTATCCCCCTCAAGGGGAATTTTAGTGATAGGTTCTCTAGGAACTGGACGTTCCTATTTGGTCAAATACTTAGCTACAAATTCCTATCTTCCTTTCATTACGGTATTTCTAAATGATAACAAGCCAAAAGTTATGGATCAGGATGACGACGAAGATGAAGATTTTTATGAAATAAAGGTTGGTGGTAGTGACGAGATTGATGCTAGTGACGCTGCTAGTGACGCGATTGATGCTAGTGACGAGATGGATCTTGACCTTGATACGGAGCTGGAAGGGCTAAATGCGCTAACTATGGATATGGATAGGATGCCGGAACTAGGCCCCACTCTTCAACTCGAATTAGCAAAAGCGATGTCTCCCTGCATAATATGGATTCCAAACATTCATGATCTGGATGTGAATGAGTCGAATTACTTATCCCTTGGTCTATTAGTGAACCATCTATCTGAAGGATGCTCCAATAGAAATATTCTTGTTATTGCTTCGACTCATCTTCCTCAACAAGTGGATCCCGCTCTAATAGCCCCAAATAAATTAAATACATGCATTAAGATACGAAGGCTTCTTATTCCACATCAACGAAAGCACTTTTTCATGCTTTCCTATACGAGGGGATTTCACTTGGAAAAGAAAATCTTACGTCCTAACGGATTCGGGTCCATAACCATGGGTTCCAATGCACGAGATCTTGTAGCACTTAGTAACGAGGTACTGTCGATTAGTATTACCCAGAAAAAATCCCTTATAGACACGAATACAATTAGATCCGCCCTTCATAGACAAACTTGGGATTTGCGATCCCAGGTAAGATCGGTTCAGGATCATGGGATCCTTTTCTATCAGATAGGAAGGGCTGTAGCACAAAATGTACTTCTAAGTAATTGCCCCATAGATCCTATATCTATCTATCTGAAAAAGAACTTATGTAAGGAAGGGGATTCGTATTTGTACAAGTGGTACTCGCAACTTGGAACGAGCATAAAGAAATTAACGCTACTTCTTTATCTTTTGAGTTGTTCTGCCGGATCAGTCGCTCAAGATCTTTGGTCTCTGCCCGAACCCGATGAAAAAAATGGCATCACTTCTTACGGACTCATTGAGAATGAGTCGGATCTAGTTCATGGTCTATTAGCAATAGAAGGCTCTCTTTCACGGATAGAAAAAGATTGCAGTCCGTTTGATAATGATCGAGTTCCATTGCTTCTTCGGCCCGAACCGAGGAATCCCTTAGATATGATGCAAAAGAGATTTCTCTACGAATCGGGGTTTGAAGAAGGGGAGGGAGAAGGAGCCCCTGACCCGCACCAGATAGAGGAGGATTTATTCAATCACATAGTTTGGTCTCCTAAAATATGGAGCCCTTGGGGCTTTCTATTTGATTGGACCGATTGGTCCAGGGCATTTCGGGGCAAGCGGATCCTTTATGATCAAGAGGATGAGCTTCAAGAGAATGATTCGGAGTTCTTGCAGAGTCGAACCATGCAGTTCCAGACACGAGATAGATCTTCCAAAGAACAAGGCCTTTTTTTTCAAATAAGCCAATTCCTTTGGGACCCTGCAGATCCGCTCTTTTTCCTATTCAAAGATCAGCCCCCCGGCTCTGTGTTTTCACATCGAGAATTATTTGCAGATGAGGAGATGTCAAAGGGGCTTCTTACTTCCCAAACAGCTCTTCCTACATCTCTCCATCAACGCTGGTTTATCAAGAAGAAACAAGAAAAGCACTTTGCATTGTTGATTAATCGTCAGAGATGGCTTAGAACCATTAGAACCAATAGTGCATTATCTAAAGGATCTTTCCGTTCTAATACTTTATCCGAGAGTTATCAGTATTTATCAACTCTCTTCCTATCTAACGGAACGCTATTGGATCAAATGACAAAGACATTGTTAAGAAAAAGATGGCTTTTCCCGGATGAAATGAAAGAAGTACTGGATTCTCTTTCGGATAGGCCCTGAAAGGAGAAGGGAGGGTGGAATGCCAACAAGCGTCAATTCCATAATTGACCCGACTCGATAGTACCCGTTTTGCGAACGTCCAGTGCCAAAGTCACTGAATGTGGTCAGCCGCCAATCCCTGGACTATGGAATGTCCTTTATCCGCTGGGTGGCGTGGGGTCATTTTATCAGAGGTTTCGAATCTACCCTTGTGTGATTCCTGTTGAAGCATCTACTCGGGGGTGGGTGCAGCGCGGACGATTTTAAAGCAGACTCTCCCTTCATTAGATAGAGAAGATCACCAAGGTTTCGTGATCCGCTGCCAAACTTATTCCAATTCCAAGAGCTCGGATCGAGTCGGTATATCAATACCGATTCGACCCGAGCTCTCTTATTGAATTGCTCATTCAATGAGCATTCTCAATATTCTATTATGCCCTGAAGAGGACTCGAACCTCCACGCTGTTTAGCACGAGATTTTGAGTCTCGCGTGTCTACCATTTCACCACCAGGGCACCTTGAAAGTGCATGCTATTATAGAAGTTAGACATACATAGATAATATAAGATCTAGATTACGACGGCTATGTACAACTGAACCAATGACTATTCATGATTCCACGATTGAACTAGATTACGACGGTTATGTACAACTGAACCAATGACTATTCATGATTCCACGATTGAATATATATAGAGAATATAAGATCTAATCCACAATTGCATAAATTTACTGAAGATCTAGATACTGTCAGGCTTTGTATCTAATCTTTTAAACAAATCATGATTCCACGATTGAATATATATAGAGAATATAAGATCTAGATTACGACGGTTATGTACAACTGAACCAATGACTATTCATGATTCCACGATTGAATATATATAGTATAGAGAATATAAGATCTAATCCACAATTGCATAAATTTACTGAAGATCTAGATACTCTTTGTATCTAATCTTTTAAACCAAAATACAAAAGGGAGAATTCAATTATGACTCTAGATTTCTGGGCTTTTCTATCACTCCATTTAGTACCTGTATGTATCAAGATACTCAATTCGGTCGTTGTCGTCGGTTTTTATTACGGACTTCTAAGTAGTTGGGCAATGGGGCCCTCCTTCTTATTTCTTATCCAAGCCCGGGTTAGGGAAGAAGCCATCGAAAAGAAGACCGCAGCAACAACGGGTTTTATTTTGGGACAGCTCATCATGTTTGTTTCGATCTATTATGCACCGCTCCATTTGGCCTTAGGTCAATCGAATACAATAACCGTGCTATCTCTATCATATCTTTTGTTGCATTTCTGCAATCACAAAAACTTCTTTGGGTATGGATCAGATAACCGAGGATCTATTCGTAATTGGAAGATTCATTATCTCTTTCTGAATAATCTCATTTATCCTTGTCTAAACCATTTCTTTTTTCCCAGTTCCGTACTATTTAGATTAGTTAATGTCTACATGTTTCGGTGCAATAAAAAGATGTTATTTCTAACAAGTAGTTTTGGAGGCTGGTTGCTTGGTTGGGTAACGGTTTATCTTTTTTTCTGGAAGTTCCTCGGGTCTGGATTAGTCTGGATACGAGAAAATCAGTCTATTAGATCGCATAAGTTCATCCGCTACGTTGTTGCAAAATGTAGAAAGTATATGGCTGGAATCTTTAGTATTCTTTTAGTTACAAACTGTGCCTACTCAGTAAGCAGAATCTCCTTCCCGATCAAACCCTCAACGAAAAAGGAAGAAATAGATGTAGAAATAGAAACAGCCGATGAAGAAGATCCTTCTTCTTCCCTTTTTTTGGAAGAAAGGGCGGATGATTCGAAAAAAATCGATGAAACGGAAAAAATTCGAGCGAATAGGAGTGACAATGACGAAAATTCCAGAATTCTTCCGAAGAAACCGGCCAAGAAGGACCTTTTTTTCTTTGAAAAAAATCTTGTCACTCTTCTTTTCGATTCCAATCAGTGGAATCGACCCCTTCGCTACATCAAAAATGATAAATTTGAGCAAGCTGTCCGAGATGAAATGGGAAACTCTTTTTGTTCTAACTGTGTAAGTGATGGAAACGAAAGAATTTCTTTTGCATTTCCCCCAAGTGTATCAATTTTCAGGGAAAGGCTACAAAGAAAGATGGACAGCTTTATATTGCACTTGCTAAGGCGTCATTTAGAAGAAATGATACCCTTGCCCGCGGTGGACCTACACGCTTCTTGGGTTTCTCGGAACAAAAAAAAGGAAAAAAAAGCAAAAAAGGAATTTCTAAATCGAATAAAATCGCTAGAAACAAAATCTAGTTTTGTAAATAGCCTCGAAACAAGAACTCGGCTGTGTAATGATGATTCAACAAACAAATACTTGCCGAAAATCTACGACCCCTTTTTAAGGGGACCGTGTCGAAAAAAAATAGAACAAAATGCAAGTCCAAAGAACATTGTGAAAAAAAAATTTATCCAAAATTTTGGGATAAATAGAATCCAGCAATTCCTCGTTGGGTACAGCGACAACCCCGGAGAAATTTTGGACATAGAAGAAGAAGCGTTTTGTTTTTGCGATATAACGTATGCTAAAGATAGGATCAACGAGCTGGAGGAAAAGATAAAGATAAAGAAAAAAAATAAAAAATTATGGCCCACTGAAAAGTTCATGGAAAAGTCTATTTCTCTCGGCGCTGGTACTTGTCGCTTTTTGATCCTGACTCACGGAACGGCTTGTATGACTTGGATGGGGCTTGTTACCGGGGCACATATACGGCGGGATATATTGGGCATCAGGGGGGCTCTATTGACCCCACCGCGTACATGGGAGTGGAAAATGAGTATGAGTACACGGGAGTGGAAAATGCTCAAACACCTCGGTAATTTGGTGTTTCCTTATACGTATGATTACATTTTGAAGGACTTAAAAGGTGCTAGCTTTTATAATTTTCGCTTCGGTGTTCATCACCCTACCTATTGGCGTCTAGGTCGTTTAGCAACGATTCTTCCAAAGATAGAGTATAAAATAAGCAAAATTTCTATTTTGAAGGATATTGGCTTTGGCTTTAATTATAAGAATCTAGGTTTTTCCTGGGCTCTGCTTCGATTGCTAGATAAATTTTATTATAAGCAAAAGCAAAATAAGGATAAGATAGAGGTAAAAGAGGAAAAACCAAAAAAAACGGAAGAAGAACAGTTAGCAAGATGGATCAAAACCAAGGAAAAATTAGAAAAGGAAGACAAAGAACGTATACTGGTTTTTGCAAAAAGAGCCATATTACGAGCTGATGCTAGTAGTGAAAGGCGAAACAGAAGGCAAAATCAAATAAACGAGATAAGTAAAAAACTCCCTAAGTGGGAATACAAGTTAATCACCGAATTCGAACAGCAAGAACTTGATGAAGAATTGCCAGAAGATTTTGAAATTCGTTCCAGAGAAGCCAAAGAGGTCGTGGTTTTTAAGGCTATCAAAGAAGATAAAGATGATCCCGATCAAATCGAAGAGCTGACTACGACCCGCTATGTAGAACAGCCAGACTTTGATCGAGATATAATAAAGGGGTCCGTGCGGGCGCAAAGGCGAAAGGTAGGGGTTTGGAAAGTGTTTCAGGGAAATGCGCATTCTCCGCTTTTTATTTCTCGAATCAAAAAATCCATTCTCTTTTCTTTACCATCTAATATGTTTGAATTAATTCAATCCTCTATTAGAAATAGGGTGCGGAAAGGAGAAGCATTCCAAATTGTAGAGTCTATAAACGAACAAACAAAAAGAGAAGAAAATAGAATAGAAATCGAAGACGAACAAGAGCGGCAGATCTCCGAGGAGGGGGCGCGAATCAAGATAGCAGAGGCTTGGGATAATTTCCATCCCTATGCGCAAGGAATAAGAGCTTGTTTGTTACTAATTCAATCGATTTTTCGAAAATATATTCTATTACCTTCATTTATAATTGCGAAAAATCTTGGTCGCATCTGCCTATCCCAAGTTCCTGAGTGGTCTGACGATTTTCGGGAATGGAAGAGCGAGATTCATATTATATGTACTTACAACGGCGTTCCGTTATCAGAAACAGAATTGCCTCCAGAGTGGTTCATAGAAGGTCTTCAGATCAGAATAGTATTTCCTTTCCGTCCGAAACCTTGGCACAACCGCAAATTAAGATCTTCTCAAGAAAAAGAGGAGTTTTTTTTTCTAACGGTTTTTGGCCTAGAAACTAAACATCCTTTCGGTTTTGCCGAAAAACGACCTTCCTTTTGGAAACCAGTTTTGAAACAATTGGGAAAAAGAGTTGGAAAAATGAAAAAGAACTATTTCAAAGGAAAAAAAAAAAGACTTGCAAAACTTTCAAAAGAAAACCCAATTCAATTAAGAGAAGTAGAAATTTCTGAATCGCAGGAAATTCCAGAAGAAAAAGATTCCATAATTAGCAATCTACTAATTAACCAATCTTTTAGTCAAACAGGATCGCCGGGTTTGACAAATTCTTCATTGACAGAAAAAAAAATCAAAGATCTGACTGAGCGAATAGGGACTATTCGAAATCAAATAGAAAGAATTAAAAACAAGAAAAGGAAAAATGATACTAGTGCTAACAAAACATTTAATGCTCAAATCTTAGCCAAATGGAAAATAGTAAAAAGAAGAACTCTTCGATTCATTTCGAAATTTCCCCTTTATTTGAAATTTCTCATTGCACTAATATCTCGGCATAGATTTTTATTTTTATCTAGCACTGAATGGAAACTATCAGGGGTATGGAAATTTATTTTAAATAGTTCATATTTTGCTATTCAGACTCGTCTTAGGTTAACAAAAAACAGGATTGAGAAATCCCTAGACCTAATTAATAGTAATAAAATGAATAGTAATAAAATGAATAAAAAAAAGAAAAACCCTATTTCCTTTAAAAAGTCCTTAGATAACATTAGGCATATGAAAAGCCATTTACATAATTTTTTTGACTTATCCTGCGTGTCACAAGCCTATGTATTTTACCAATTAACCCAGATGGAAGTTAGTAATTTGCATAAATTAAGATCTGTCCTTCAATATGACGGAATCTCCTTGTTTCTTAAGCCCGAAATAAAGGATTCTTTGGAAAAACAAGGACTGGTTCATTCTAAATTCAAATTAGATCCTAAGAAACTTAGGAATTCTAAAAAAAATCAATGGAAAAACTGGTTAAGAGGCTATTCTCCATACAATTTATCGTCGATCAGATGGTCTAGATTAATGGCTGAAAAATGGCGAAATACTTCCCATCAGTCTTGTACAGATAAAAAGGAAAAATTAAGCAAATGGAATTCATATGAAACAGACCAAGTAAGTGATTCAAAAAAAAAATGGGAAGTACCTAAATTAGCGAATCAAAAAGAAAATTTGCAA